ATCCCATTTCCGTACCAACTCAAGATATGCTTATTGGCCTCTATGTATTAACGAGTGGGAATCGCCGAGGTATTTGTGCAAATAGGTATAATCCATATAATTACAGAAATTATCAAAATAGAAGAATTGACGATAATAACTATAAATATACAAAAGAAAAAGAGCCCTTTTTTTGTAATTCTTATGATGCAATTGGAGCTTATCGGCAGAAAAGAATCCTTTTAGATAGTCCTTTGTGGCTCCGGTGGCGACTAGATCAACGCGTTATTACTTCAAGAGAAGCTCCCATCGAAGTTCACTATGAATCTTTGGGTACCTATCATGAGATTTATGGACACTTACTAATAGTAAGAAGTATAAAAAAAGAGATTCTTTGTATATATGTTCGAACCACTGTTGGTCATATTTCTCTTTATCGAGAAATCGAAGAAGCTATACAAGGGTTTTTAGGGGCCTGCTCATATGGTACCTAATCATATGTTATCCAAGCTAAGTAGTTCTATGAAACCAGTGTGACTTCGAGTCCCTCCAGCTCAACTAGGACCATAATTCCTGGATTTATACGCGAATCAAGATCGAGAAAAGGAAGTTTTCCAATCATTGACTCAAACCCATTGTCAAACCCTACTCATTGGAATATGGAGGTACTTATGGCAGAACGGGCCGATCTGGTCTTTCGCAATAAAGTGATAGATGGAACTGCCATTAAACGACTTATTAGTAGATTAATCGATCACTTCGGAATGGCATATACATCACATATTCTGGATCAAGTAAAGACTCTGGGGTTCCGGCAAGCCACTGCTACATCCATTTCATTAGGAATTGATGATCTTTTAACAATACCTTCTAAGGGATGGTTAGTCCAAGATGCTGAACAACAAAGGTTAATCTTGGAAAAACACCATCATTATGGAAATGTACACGCGGTAGAAAAATTACGACAATCTATTGAGATATGGTATGCTACAAGTGAATATTTACGACAAGAAATGAATCCTAATTTTCGGATGACTGATCCTTTTAATCCAGTCCATATGATGTCCTTTTCGGGAGCTAGAGGAAATGCATCTCAAGTACACCAATTAGTAGGTATGAGAGGATTAATGTCAGACCCACAAGGACAAATGATTGATTTACCTATTCAAAGCAATTTACGGGAGGGATTGTCTTTAACAGAATATATCATTTCTTGTTATGGAGCCCGCAAAGGAGTTGTGGATACTGCTGTACGAACATCGGATGCTGGATATCTTACACGGAGACTTGTTGAAGTAGTTCAACACATTGTTGTACGTAGAACAGACTGTGGCACCATCCAAGGGATTTTTGTAAGTTCTCGAAATGGGATGATGTCGGAAAGAATTTTTATCCAAACATTGATTGGCCGTGTATTAGCAGACGATATATATATAGGATCGCGATGCATTGCCGTTCGAAATCAAGATATTGGTATTGGACTTGTCAATCGATTCATAACCTTTCAAACACAACCCATCTGTATTCGAACTCCCTTTACTTGTAAGAGTACGTCTTGGATCTGTCGATTATGTTATGGCCGGAGCCCTACTCATGGCGACCTCGTCGAATTGGGAGAAGCTGTAGGTATTATTGCGGGTCAATCTATTGGGGAACCCGGCACTCAACTAACATTAAGAACTTTTCATACCGGTGGAGTATTCACCGGAGGTACTGCAGAACATGTGCGAGCCCCTTCTAATGGAAAAATAAAATTCAATGAGGATTTGGTTCATCCCACACGTACACGTCACGGGCATCCCGCTTTTCTATGTTCTATAGACTTGTATGTAACTATTGAGAGTGAAGATATTATACATAACGTGACTATTCCACCAAAAAGTTTTATTTTAGTTCAAAACGATCAATATGTACAATCAGAACAAGTGATTGCTGAGATTCGCGCGGGAACATACACCTTTCATTTTAAAGAGAGGGTTCGAAAACATATTTATTCTGACTCAGAGGGGGAAATGCACTGGAGTACCGACGTATATCATGCACCCGATTTTACATATAGTAATGTACATCTCTTACCAAAAACAAGTCATTTATGGATATTATCAGGAGGCTCGTACAAATCCAGTGTAGTTCCTTTTTCACTCCATAAAGATCAAGATCAAACGAACATTTATTTTCTTTTTCTTTCTGCCAAAGGAAAAGCTATTTCTAGCTTTTTAGTAAATACGGTAAATAATGATCAAGGGAAACACAAATTCTTTACTTCGGGTCTTTCTGGTAAAAAAGAAAGCAGTATTCCTGATTATTCAGAATTTAATCGAATCATAGATTCGGATCATTCTAATCTCATATTTCCTTCTCTTCTCTACAAAGATTCTGATTTATTTTTATTGGCAAAGAGGCGAAGAAATAGATTCATCATTCCATTCCAATGGATTCAAGAACGAGAGAAAGAACTACCGCCTCGTTCCAGTATTTTGATTGAAATACCGATAAATGGTATTCTTCGGAGAAAAAGTATTCTTGCTTATTTTGATGATCTTCAATACAGAAGAAAGGGTTCAGGAATTACTAAATATGGGGCTATAGGCTTGCATTCAATCCTCAAAAAAGAGGATTTAATTGAGTATGGAGGAGTCAAAGAACTTAAGCCAAAATACCAAACGAAAGTAGATCGATTTTTTTTCATTCCCGAGGAAGTGCATATTTTACCTGAATCTTCTTACATAATGGTACGAAACAATAGTATTATTGGAGTAGATACGCGAATCACTTTAAATACAAGAAGCCGAGTAGGCGGATTGGTCCGAGTGGAGAAAAAAAACAAAAGGATTGAACTTAAAATCTTTTCTGGAGATATCCATTTTCCTGTAGAGATGGATAAGATATTACGACACAGTGGCATCTTGATACCACCGGGAAGGGTAAAAAAAAGATTGAAGGAATCAAAAAGATTGAAAAATTGGATCTATGTCCAATGGATCACACCTACCAAGAAAAAATATTTTGTTTTGGTTCGGCCCGTAATCATATATGAAATAGCGGATGGTATAAATTTAGAAAAACTTTTTCCCCAGGATTCGTTGCAGGAAAAAGATAATTTAGAACTTAGAATTGTAAATTATATTCTTTATGGAAATGGCAAACCTATTTTGGGAATTTCCGGAACCAGTATTCAATTAGTTCGGACTTGTTTAGTGTTGAACTGGGACCAAGGCAACAAAGGTTCTTCTAGCGAAGAAGCCCACGCTTCCTTTGTTGAAGTAAGTACAACAGGTCTGATTCGCGATTTCCTAAGAATCAACTTAGTGAAATCCCATATTTCGTATATCAGAAAAAGAAATGATCCGTTAGGGTCCGTATTGATCTCTGATAATAGGTCAGATCGTATCAATCCATCTTATTCTATTTGTTCCAAGGAAAGTATTCAACAATCACTTAAAGAAAATCAAGGAACTATTCATACGTTGTTGAATAGAAGTAAGGACTCTCAATCTTTAATAATTTTGTCATCATCTAATTGTTTTCAAATGGGTCCATTCAACGATGTAAAAGATTACAATGTGATAAAAGAATCAATTAAAAGAGATCCTCTAATTCCAATTAGGAATTCGTTAGGCCCTTTAGGAACAGCCTGTCAAGTTACAAATATTTATTACATTTTAAAAACTCATAATCAGATCTCGGTAACTAAATATTTGCAACTTGACAATTTAAAATTAAAACAGACCTTTCAAGTACTTAAATATCTTTTAATGGACGAAAAAGGGAGAATTTATAATTCCGATCCATGCAGTAACATCCTTTTTAATCCATTCAACTTGAATTGGCATTTTCTCCATCATAATTATTGTGAAAAAAGATCCACAATAATTAGCCTTGGGCAGTTTTTTTTCGAAAATGTCTGTATAACCAAACATGGACCACACCTAAAATCAGGTCAAGTTATAATTGTTCAAATTGACTCTGTAGTAATAAGATCGGCGAAGTCTTATTTGGCCACTCCAGGAGCAACTGTTCATGGACATTATGGAGAAATACGTTCCGAAGGAGATACATTAGTTACATTTATATATGAAAAATCGAGATCTGGTGATATAACGCAGGGTCTTCCAAAAGTGGAACAGGTGTTAGAAGTGCGTTCAATTGATTCAATATCAATGAACTTAGAAAAGAGAGTTGAGGGTTGGAACGAACGTATAACACGAATTCTTGGAATTCCTTGGGGATTCTTGATTGGTGCTGAGCTAACTATAGTGCAAGGTCGTATTTCTTTGGTTAATAAGATCCAAAAGGTTTATCGGTCCCAGGGTGTGCAGATCCATAATAGACATATAGAAATTATTGTGCGTCAAATAACATCAAAAGTGTTGGTTTCAGAAGATGGAATGTCTAATGTTTTTTTACCCGGAGAACTAATTGGATTGTTTCGAGCGGAGCGAACGGGGCGTGCTTTGAAAGAAGCGATTTGTTACCGAGCTATATTATTGGGAATAACGAAAGCATCTCTAAATACTCAAAGTTTCATATCCGAAGCAAGTTTTCAAGAAACTGCTCGAGTTTTAGCAAAAGCCGCTCTACGTGGTCGTATCGATTGGTTGAAAGGTCTGAAAGAGAATGTTGTTCTAGGGGGGATGATACCCGTTGGTACCGGATTCAAAGGATTAGTGCACCGTTCAAGGCAGCATACTAACATTTCTTTGGAAACCAAAAAGAAGAATTTATTTGAGTGCGAAATAAGAGATATTTTGTTCCACCACAGAGAATTATTTGATTTTTGCATTTCAAAGAATGTACATGATACATCAGAACACTTATTTCTAGGATTTAATGATTCTTAAGAGCAGATTTATCCCTTATTTTCTATTTGTGTTGCAGTCATTTGATTTGGTAATAGTACTAAAGATAATAACGAATAGAAAGAATCAAAAAAAGATGTAATGGCTTGGATCATGTATCAACGACCAATCTCCGTTAGAAGAGAAGGTTCCGTGGGAACATTTATTTATTTCTATTTTCAG